ATTATTGATAGGAATATCTTCTAGTATATCAAAGAATTTTTGTTTCTGTGTGGTGTAATTATAAGAAATTCTTTGGTTGTTATTTACTTGCAATGGTGATCCATAAATAATATATGAGTCCGTCTTCCTTTCATAATTAATAGATTTATATGATAAAAGGTCATATCTATAGTATTTTTGAAAATTCTCGTTTTTATTTGGGTTTGGTAATGAATATACTTCAAAATCGTTTTGTTTTTTGTAATGAAGTAATCGGTCTTTTGAATCCCATTTTGTTAAATTTTTTTTTTGAGTTATACGGCCTTGATTGATTGTATTTCGCCATTTTTGTGGTATTAATCCAGACCATCTAATCTGAGATAAATTGTATTGATAATGACCTCTTAACCAGTTTTTCCATTGATTCGTTCCATAACTTGGAAATTTCGTATGCTCTAATTCGGAATGAAATATTCCTTGTGTTCCAAAAGAATCCTTTATTGCAGTCTTAAGAAAAAAAGAAGTTCCATGATATTCAAGAACAGATCTTAACTTATATAAATTAATAACTCGGGTTTGGGATAATTTGTAAAATACATATGCTTGCGACAAGGAGGATAAGTCAAAAAAAAGATGTGAATTTTTCTTACTATTCCTAATATTATAAAGTGACTTTTTTATAGTCGAAATAAAGTGAATTGTATTTTGATTTGTTTTATTAATTGTTTCTTGGTTTGTTTCATTATTGTAAATGTATTTATATTTTTGAATAATTTTTTTTGTTGATTCAAGAACAAGTTGTGTATACATTCTGGCAATATTAATGATATATAGAAAGATATCTATGTATATTTTTTCAATAAAAATTTTTATAAAAACCTGTAATTTCCAGATTAATCGAGTATTTCTTCTTTTTAATATTTGCCAAATATCTTTTGGCGATTCTACATTATAACTTCTTTTATTAGGACTACTGTTTATTCCTGGAGTTCCTTTTTTTTTTTTTTTTTCTTTTGTAATACTCTTTATTTTCTTTCTGATTGTGCTTGTTCTATCAGTTATATTTTTAATTTTTTTTTCTCTCGGTGAATAATTATCTGTAGATCGAATTTTATTAAACGAGTTATGAATTGTCTGATTGCTGATTATAGAACCTTTTTCTTGGTTAGTTTCACCGGATTCATATACTTCTTTCAATCTAAATAGAGTTGGATTTACTTTTGAGAGCTCTTTTTTTATTCTTTTTAGAAACAGAAATAAAACGTTTTTGATAAACCCCCTTTTTGTTTCTTTTGAACCTTGTAGAAAATGTTTTGTTCTTCTTATTAAAACTCTTAGAGTTATAAAATCCTTAAAAATGGGCTCAAAAAAGGAAGTTCTTTTTCGGGGAGAACCAAAAGGAAGGTCAGTTTCCATTCCACTAGCCGTTAAAAAACAAGAATTATCCCTTTTTTGCTCTTTTTTTAGATCTCTATAAGAGGGCCGCAACTTAGGCTTAGATCTGTACCAAGGTTTCAAACAGAAGGGAAATAGTATTTTTATCTGAATACCTTCTGTTAACCAATTTGCGGGAAGTTCTGTTTCTGATACTTGAACACCGTTATAGGTACATTTAATATGCTTTTCTCTCTTCCATTCATGAAAATCCTCAGACCACTCAGGGGGTTGGAATAATAAGATACGCCCAATATTTTTAACTATTATCAATGAAGGTAATATAATATATTTTCTAAGCATCGATTGAATTATTAATAGCAAACTTCTTGTTGTTTTCGAAAATGGAACGAGATCCCAGATTTCCGGCAGTTCTATCCGCACTTTTTCCTTTATGTTGTTCTCCTCTTGTTTCTCTCTTCTTTTTGTCTGTTCTTCTGTATAATCTTTTAATTCTGCCCCTTTACCCATCCAATTTCTAAAGATAAGTTTCATCAGTTCGGAGATATCAAAAGAAAAAAAGGGGGATTTTTTTCTTCTGTTCAAAAAAAGTGGGGAGTGCGCATTTGCTTCAAACAGTTTCCAAATAATAGTTTTACGCCTTTGAGTACGCATAGAACCTTTGATTATGTCTCGACGAAAATCCGATTCTTGCAAATATTCTATCGTATATAGCGGGCCTGTTTTATCAAGATTTTTAGAATTCCATTTGTTATCAGTAAAAAGTACTATATCGTCAATTTTTCTTGAACGAATCTGATGGCCCACCCGTACGCCTTCTTGAATTACGCCCGTCTGTTGTTCCAACTCGGTAATAAATTTGTCTGACCTTCGAGGGACTTTTTTACTGATTTCTTTTATTCCAAAAGATTTTTGTTTTATTTTGTGACCATTAGCGATAGTTATAATTGCATTTAACAAAAATTTTAGAAGTTTTGCTTCATTTTCTGAAAATAAGGAAGGGCCCTTCAAATTTAAACCCGATCTTGATTCTCTATCAAATTTACTGATTAAAGTAAATAAATGACTAATTTCTGTTGAAAATATTTTTTTTTTTTCAAATGGATCTATTTTCTGTTTAAACTCT